TATCCATTTTATCCATATATCACATCTTTTATTGTAATTTCACTTGGGACAACATTAGTCACACTCCGTAAAAATTTGTATTTTCTATTCAATATATTCAATGAAAAATTGAAACAGGAGGATTCTCTATAGGGATATGTACATAAGAGAGAGATCAGGTTTGGTATCTGGGTAACAATTTCTGTTCTGGGGTTTACATATACACATATATGTTATTATAATTGAAATTGAAAAGGATTGATTATTGAAAAAAAAATGAATACTGATTAGTCATAAATCAATTTGATTTTCTTTTGCCATTCAATGAAACAAAATTTCATTGGAGATAAAAATGGAGGAATCGTTCGCTAATTCAAAGTAAATTGTTAATGGTTCCAATTTGTCCTGAATTTTGCAGTCTGTGACCAGAAATCCATTTTTTCTACTCTCAATAGAAAGGAGAAGGGATGTTTTTAAGCGATGTATATTTTAAGATACAATCAATCGAAGAGAAGAATCTAAACTAGATCCAATAAAAAACAGGAATTTCTTTTTTGAAAAGGATAGGTACAATGGTATTCAAGATAAAAAAAGGAGTGAGTAATAGAATTAGAATATAGATAATATTTTTATCCATTTTTGACCGAATTTGGCGGCATGGCCAAGTGGTAAGGCGGGGGACTGCAAATCCTTTATCCCCAGTTCAAATCCGGGTGTCGCCTGATCAACAAAAGATTTTTTATTTCTTTCCTATCTTGTGCCGATCTAATTCGACGAATTCTTGCTCCGCAAGAAGCAGAGGCAAAGGACTAAGTGGGCGTGTCAATACTCGATTTTGATAACCCATGGCGTAGGTTTTCTAAAAGACTGTCATTTTTTTTTTCTCAAAATTTAGGCGTAGCCCAAATCGGTATCAATAGGGATGAAGCAACTCTCATTTATTAATTTAATGATTGACTCTCACCATTTATTTGATTTTTCAATTGAATCAAATAAATGGTGAGAGTCAATTCCGGGATTCAGAACTAAGGTCGGAAATCTCGGTATCCAAAGGTTCCTAAGGGACACTCTGTTTTTGCTACTAGAATTGAAGAAGAGATTATACGAAAGACTATAATAACAAGATCTCTTATATTAAAAGAGTAAAGGTTAAAGTAAAAAAAAAAGAATGTATTAATTAATAGTGGTGGTGGGTTCTCCTGATTCTTTCACAGAAAGAAGGACAGTAAGCTTAGATCAAATAGGAAATAGAGGTATCTGATAGATAGTTATCTATCGTGATGGTATATTTTTATGCTTTTTGCTTAGTAAGGAAAGGCATTAATATCAAAACAAACAATAGGTCTTACTATTCTTACATGCTCCATATAGAAGCATTCCTTTTATATTTCCAAGGAAAAGGCGTGTGTATCATCGTATTTGTACTAAATGCTTCCTGATTTTACCAGAAACCCTAAAATAGAGAAACTTGTTACGAGTGTATTCATTGAATTGGTTCATCAATAAATAGTCTTACCTATTTTGACTCTGCGCCATTGATTCCGCTATGATTATTAATCAATAATAGAATAATTCCTTCATAGAAATAGAGGACATAATTCACATGGATATAGTAAGTCTTGCTTGGGCTGCTTTAATGGTAGTCTTTACATTTTCCCTTTCACTTGTAGTATGGGGAAGGAGTGGACTCTAGGGCTGGGCACTACTAATTGCTCAATCGAATCGTATCAATTCTTTATTGATCATTTTGCGAAGCCCTAAAAAAAGAAAAATGTCTTCCAAATTGTACTGGAATACAGTAATGAATGATTACCATGCATGATAGGCGATTTTTTCCAACCTAATTTTTCCTAAATATTCTATTTTAGTGAATCAGCTCTTATCATAATTATGGATATTACAATAAGAAAAACTAATACTATTTTTTTTCTTTATTTATTTCCCTTTTTCTTTTACCTTTCTAAAAGAAAGTCGTTCTGCTATTACGACAATACATATTTTCTTTCTATCGGAAACGAAGCGATTAGTAATTGGCCAAAGAGATCCGACACATAATAAAATTAGATCTTTCTTCTGTTGAGCGATCCACATATCATACATTTAACATTTGTTTTAGACTACTAGAAAAGTTTTTATGCTTTTTTTGATTCATCTCATGTTTAAGCATGAAAAATGGACAGGGTCTGCTCTACTCCTTTTACAAATCCGAAGAAGTTACTGTATAACTTAACTCCGTGGATCATCCGTTAATTGTTCAATCAATGACTTCTTGAGATGGGAAATCAAACTAAAAGAAATAGAGTGCTATCTGTATGTACATCTAATATATGTACATACATATTGTAATTTGATCTATATATAATAATAATAAAAACAATACTATAGCTGGTGTGGTAGAAAGAACTATATATATAGTTCTTTCTACCACACCAGCTTAGATACTTACTACGATACTTCTGATTCCAGCCTAATCATTTCATTTAAGATTTAGAGTTTGAATCCCTTTCTTTCATTTCTTGAATCATCGATAAGAACTAATAATAATTCAAGTTTCATTCAAATTAATCATTTTGGCTGACTGTTTTTACATAGATGATAAGTAAAAAAGCAGTAGGAACTAGAATGAACAGTGCAGTAGCAATAAGTGCGAGAATATTTACTTCCATAATCCAATCTTCTTTTGTTTCGCAATAACTCGGGATCTAATCCCATAGAGATGATAAATTTGACTCCTGCAAATTCAACGGGATTAATTGCATCCCGATGATACTGAATCAGATCAATATTATGAATAACAATTTCTGATCTATCAAATCAATTCATCGTCGAAAATTCAATAATATAGTAGTAGTATAACATAGAAAGGAAAGATCTTTTATCATACTAAATCAAAAATATCATTTTTGATTTGATCAGAAATACACATCAATCATTAGATTTTCATACCCTTTTTCCACTTTTTCTTTTCTATAACATAACCTATTAGCTATCTTCTTTATACAACTTCCCCACTTAATACATACATATACATAGAATTATGTACATAAAATTATGAGGTATCATATGACTGGTATTGTCTGGGTCATACACAGATACAAACAGTATAAGTGAGATGGAAAAATAAAGGATTTAGTATAAAAAATCAAATATTTGAACAAAAAATACTGAATATAGCAATACTACCGATTGTACCAATCGACATATGTCTCTCCCTTATCAATCAGTACTAGGGAAAGAACTCGGAAAAGAAATGGAAATTCCCATATTTATCTGATGATAAATGCGAAACAAAAGAAAAAAAATTCCCCTCCCCGCACCGGGGATTCGATTCGGCTCCCCCTCTTCCTTTTCGCGAAAAATAGAGAAATGAATTGAGAAATTCATCGGATCCTAGTTCGGGACTGACGGGGCTCGAACCCGCAGCTTCCGCCTTGACAGGGCGGTGCTCTGACCAATTGAACTACAATCCCAGCAAGGTGTATAGCATACATATTCTTATGGTTTCATAAGAATTGTCATGTTGTAACGTAACAGATACACGAATGATATAGTGATATCATATCCACATAAACACGGGCTTTATTTAGTGAGAGTGCCGCGGATTATTAGTAACTAGTGATTCTTTTTTTTTATTGTTAAAGTGGATAATCAACCTTTCAATGAGATGAGAAAAAAATATAAATAGAGCAAAAAATTGACCCTTTTCCTTCATTTCTGCGGATCAAGCATTTCTTTTCTGTAGGACAAATTGGTTATATTATACTCATGGAACGGTGATTTTTTGGGCCGAGCTGGATTTGAACCAGCGTAGACATGTCGCCAACGAATTTACAGTCCGTCCCCATTAACCGCTCGGGCATCGACCCAGGAAGAATTCATTCTAGGCTTATTGATAATCCATGATCAACTTCCTTTTGTAGTACCCTACCCCCAGGGGAAGTCGAATCCCCGTTGCCTCCTTGAAAGAGAGATGTCCTAAACCACTAGACGATGGGGGCATATCCGCCCGACCGTCATCATACTATGATGATAGTATGAACAGTTTTTTGGAATTGTCAATATAATCTAATGGTATGGCTAGATCCGAAGAGTCTTTCTATGTTATGATTCTATAGAATCATAACATTTTTGGGGGGGTTGATGCTTCATTCATGAAGCATCCCATACTATTCGATATAACGAAAGGAAGTATAGGATTCCTTCAGTTCAGGCAATGGTTAGCCGGACAGAAAAAAGGGGTAGGGGAGGTAAAACCCCATTTAGTTTCATTTCATTTATTTTCTTCCATTTTCACTCATTGCTTCGTTTATCGTTGAGATGCAATATAATATGCCTATCACTATCTCGCACTAAGCCATAAAATGCAAAAACGAGAAAAATTTTACCCACTTTCTAGGTAAATACAAATTTTTTGTCCATTATGAGTCTACTGCATATATGTATATATGTAGTAGACTCATAATATAAAATGGTTAATTCATGAATTGAATAGGGCCCTTTTAACTCAGTGGTAGAGTAACGCCATGGTAAGGCGTAAGTCATCGGTTCAAATCCGATAAAGGGCTTTTTCATGAAAATCAAGTCTTAGTCTTCTTTTTTTTTTCAGCGGATAATACGGATAGTGTTAATATTAAAAAAATGTAAGTGGACCTGACCCCTTGAATCATGACTATATCAGCTATTCTGATATTTAAATTCGATGATATATATTAAATTGTGGAAAGCGGTTTTTTTCCTTAAACCACACAAGACAAGAATTTGTCGATATTCGATATTTCTTATTTTCTCTTCTTGTTAATGGATGCTGCATAGGAATAAATCGCTATTCTTTTCCAATACATATAAAAAAGTATATTATATTTCGAAAATAGATTTTTCAATATCTTTCCTTGATTTCAGAATCCGATATTGTTTTGTTCCAGCAATGCAATAGAGAACGAATGCGAGAAAAGAAAGGGCTTTCATTTCCAGTCTACCATTATTTAATATTTCATTTAGGCGCAGGGAAAAAGGAATTTTCT